CCCCGGTAAAGGGTAGAAGAATGGGACTTATTATGGGACATGCAATGCATTATTGTACTACGATTTCTTTGAAAAGGTCTTCTTAGTGAATTATGGCGATTTCATGGTTTGATTACGAAAGATCGGAATCAAATACTCATACTAAGAACTTGAAATGAATCCATTTTGTGTTATTGCGATTTCATCGTTTGATTCCGAAAGATCGTAATCAAATACTCATACTAAGAACTTTACAAGATTCGAATCTCATTCACTTTCTTATTTACTATAATTCTGGAAAATTCAATATCACTAACTATTTTTTTCTTTTAGTTGCACCTAGGAGGTTTCTATATGAGGGCCATACATAATCCTTTCAAACACTTAATAGAGACGCTGCCGATCATCTGGTGGCCTGTTGTCGTTTTTTCATTCATTTTCATGTATACCTTGTTGGAAGATTGGCTCGAAAAAACCCTATGGTTACCGATGATCTACCATAGGCGTCTGCTGGGTTCGCTTTATATTGCAGTAGTCATAACAATTTGCTTCCCGCAAACCGTTTATGACCTGCTGATGGTGGGAGTCGATCTGGTTCTATTCGCATGCAAATGGCTTGCTTCTTTTTATTTAGATCTTTCCAAATGGCTCATCCAATTTTGGATCCAAATAGGATTTTTGGAAATGCAGCCGAAAGAAATTCCAATGTATACTGTTTGGAGAGTGAGATGGAATACCACCATCTTCTGGGGGAGGGTAAGGATAAGGATAGTCGTGTCGATCGGTCCTGACACTTTCGTGGCTATTTGGAGGAAGCTTCGCCGATTCCTATGGCGCCGATGATATAAAGGTTTCCTCGGTATTGTTCTCGAAGATCTCCACGAAACGTTTTATTGGAGTTCCAAGGTGTGAAAGTAAACTGCATAGTTTTTTGATTCAAAAATAGAATATTAATGTGATTTCGTACATACCGAATACTTGCACTTTAGGAAGAGAAAGGGGGGTCCATGTTCAGAAACAGAAGCAGCATATTCGGCAGCAGCCCGAAAAGAATGTCCACAAGACTAATTCTATTTAAATCACCCCACCCAGATGGAAGTGATCCAATCTCCCCTAATGGAGATGACACTACGCGTCGTTGGATCAATTATGATGACAATGCGCGTCGTTGGATCAATTATGATGATAATACACGAAAGATTGGGTCTAGATCGGGAAGCGTGTTTGCAATTCCAACAAAGAAAAAAAAACTCGCCAGACTGGAGGATGAATACATCTTGTTGAGAGAGACATTGGAAGAATTGATCAGACAAAGTCTTTCGAAGGGACTAATAGAGGAAAAGGAAGTCCATCTTCAGATGGGGTGTTTTGACCAAGGATTATTCTATTGGTATTGGGCTCTGGAACACGATTTTATCAAGATATTCAGGAGATATCCCGGTCGCGCATGGGAAATTGGGTCCTCTCTCCCTTCTGATCATGAAGAAATGCTTCCAGAGGTTTCAGAGCATAAGAGGAAAATCCGCAAAGCAGAAGAAAATCTGCGGGTGGTCCAGACCTCTCAAGAGATTCGATAAATGCAGCGAATCATTATCTTTCAGCGGATTGCAATGCTCGATTTGAAGATTGCAATCCTCTTTGGGTGTCAAATTGACCTAAAACAGGAAAATAGCTTAGCATCCGATCAAACCAAGCGGTTTTATCAATGTGTAGTCACAATGGAGACGATTCTGAAAAAGGAACTCGATATTCGAACTATTCTTCCTGAACAAGAATAGAATAGTTCAAGTTCCATTTTATTATCTTAAATCTGTTATTGAGAATGCTCATTCAACGAGCATTCTCAATATTATGCCCTGAAGAGGACTCGAACCTCCATGCTCGTGAGCACGAGATTTTGAGTCTCGCGTGTCTACCATTTCACCATCAAGGCGTCTTTCAAGTGAATCGTATTCCATGAATATGATATCTATCTAATGTCATATATTCTATATATGCTAAAGGTATAATGTTGGAGTATTTCTATCGATTGGTCATATAGGCAGTCAGACATCAAATTGCTTCGATTTTCATTATCCGGAGGATACCTTATATATATATCAAAAAAATAGACAATCAAACCAACCTATGGGCAACGAGAAGACACAAATCCTCGGATTTGGAATTGGCACAATGAATCAGAACGAGGTCTTAATGGCACGGAAGAAATCAATCTTCATTTTGAGAACAATTTAGAAAAGATAAGAAACAGAGAAGCGTATCAAGATGACAAATGGGGATCTTATGTAAGTTACCTTGAATATAGACTGGGTCGGTATTTTCGGGAAATCGACGAACTTGAAGCGGAAATCAAGAAACATGAGGAAGAAAAGTTCAATAGCTTCAAAAACCCACGCGAAATCGAAAGGTTGATTTTAGTTAAAAAAATCGGCATTGTAGATTGTAAAATGCCGTTTTACAAAATCGCATATCAGCATCTCCGAGAGAAAGAGTTGAAAGAATCTCTTGATATTAGGATATTTTCTAAGTGAGTAACAACCCTAGAAAAATGATGATTTTCTTTTGTATTTCTTATGGAATTGAAATGAAGTAATGAGCCCCCTCTCTTTATTGGTAGGCTCATTACTTCCAGTTTTTTCTTTCTCAAAATCATTTTATTTTGAGAATTCCATTTGGATAGAATCACAAAGTAGTATATGAATAAATCCCAATTTTGGTGTGTACTAGATTCCAATAACTGGCATAATTATTATTTTGCTATTTTTCCTAATCGGAAAAATCATCCATGAAAAAGAAAGAAAAAAGATAGAAAAATTGTGTTATTTATGGTCAAAAATTCATTCATTTCCAATATTCCACAAGAAGAAAAAGAAGAAAACAAGGGTTCTGTTGAATTTCAAGTATTCAGTTTCACCAATAAGATACGGAGACTTACTTCACATTTAGAATTACACAAAAAAGATTTCTTATCGGAAAGGGGTCTACGAAGAATTCTGGGAAAACGTCAACGGTTGCTGGCTTATTTGTCAAAGAAAAATCGAGTACGTTATAATAAATTAATTGATCAGTTGGATATTCGGGAGCCACAAATTCGTTAATTTCATTGTTTGAATTTTTTTTAGTAGTATTCGATTTTTCATTTTGATGAGCCTCACTTTGAGGAATTCATAGAATAATGAATTCAGGAAGAAAAGATATGACTGTACCGGTTACAAGAAAAGATCTCATGATAATCAATATGGGTCCTCACCACCCATCAATGCATGGTGTTCTGCGACTGATCCTTACTCTCGATGGTGAAGATGTTATTGATTGTGAACCCATATTGGGCTATTTACACAGAGGAATGGAAAAAATAGCGGAAAACCGAACAATTATACAATATCTACCTTATGTAACACGGTGGGATTATTTAGCTACCATGTTCACAGAGGCAATAACCGTAAATGCACCAGAACAATTGGAAAATGTTCAAGTACCTCAAAGAGCTAGCTATATCAGAGTCATTATGCTGGAATTGAGCCGTATAGCTTCGCATTTGTTATGGCTTGGGCCTTTTATGGCAGATATCGGTGCACAAACTCCTTTTTTCTATATTTTCAGAGAAAGAGAATTGATATACAATCTATTCGAAGCCGCCACAGGTATGCGAATGATGCATAATTATTTCCGCATCGGAGGAGTAGCTGCTGATCTACCTTATGGATGGATAGAGAAATGTTTCGATTTCTGTGATTCTTTTTTAACAGGAGTTGTTGAATATCAAAAACTTATTACACGGAATCCCATTTTTTTGGAACGAGTTGAAGGAGTGGGTATTATTGGTGGAGAAGAAGCAGTAAATTGGGGTTTATCAGGGCCAATGTTACGAGCTTCTGGAATCCCATGGGATCTTCGTAAAGTTGATCATTATGAGTGTTACAATGAATTTGATTGGGAAGTCCAATGGCAAAAAGAAGGGGATTCATTAGCTCGTTATTTAGTACGAATTGGTGAAATGAGGGAATCCATCAAAATGATTCAACAGGCTCTAGAAGGAATTCCTGGAGGACCCTATGAGAATTTAGAAGTCCGACGCTTTGATAGAGCAAAGAATTCCAAATGGAATGATTTTGAATATAGATTTCTAAGTAAAAAACCCTCACCCAATTTGGAATTGTCGAAACAAGAACTTTATGTGAGAGTGGAAGCCCCAAAAGGGGAATTAGGAATTTATTTGATAGGAGATAATAGTGTTTTCCCCTGGAGATGGAAAATTCGTCCACCCGGTTTTCTCAATTTGCAAATTCTTCCTCAGCTAGTTAAAAGAATGAAATTGGCTGATATCATGACGATATTAGGTAGTATAGATATCATTATGGGAGAAGTTGATCGTTGAAATGATAATTGATACGACAGAAGTAGAAACTATCAATTCTTTTTCTACATCGGAATTTTTCAAAGAAGTCTATGGACTGATATGGATTGTACCCATTTTGAGCCTGATATTGGGAATTATAATAGGGGTACTAGTAATTGTTTGGTTAGAAAGGAAAATATCTGCAGCGATACAACAACGTATTGGGCCTGAATATGCTGGTCCGTTGGGAATTCTTCAAGCTATAGCAGATGGGACTAAACTACTTTTGAAAGAGGACCTCCTCCCATCTCGAGGAGATATTCGTTTGTTTAGTGTCGGACCCTCTATAGCAGTCATATCAGTTTTACTAAGCTATTTAGTAATTCCTTTTGGCTATCGTCTTGTTTTAGGCGATCTCAGTATAGGTGTTTTTTTATGGATCGCCATTTCAAGTATTGCTCCTATCGGTCTTCTTATGTCAGGATATGGGTCGAATAATAAATATTCTTTTTCAGGTGGTCTACGAGCTGCTGCTCAATCTATTAGTTATGAAATACCATTAACTCTATGTGTATTATCAATATCTCTACGTGTGATTCGTTGAAATATGAGCGTTGACTTCTCTTTCTTCTAGAAATCAAAGCAAAAAAAGAGGTTCAATGTATTGAATAGATATTTTCATTTTGGATTCAGCATTCGGGTTGATGAGTTAAACCAGATAGTTATATGAGTGAAACAAAACAGCTTATCAATTTGTAGTGAGAAGAAAAAATCTCATTCCCTATGTACAAGAATCAAGTTGAAATAAACATAAGCAGTTGAAACTGTTTACCCCAAAATTGTGATTTTTTGATTAGTCATCATATCTTGAAGCGGGTGCAAAAAAAAAGATCAACTGTATGGAGTTTTTACTACTGTCTCCTATGTATTACTATACCGGGGATCAATCAAAAGTCAGTGGACAGTTAGGAACACCAAGGTACACAAAGGATTAGTAATAGAGATAATGTAAGGTATCAAAAGACAGGTTTTTCTACATAAAATGAATCATAATAAGGACTTTCAATTGGTAGAAATGATGAAGTAGTACTTTCCTACGATTCCGATCTAGAGTATGCTCCTATTCACTGATTCAAGAAATGACTATCAAGAACGAATTAATCCTTTATTTTTTTCTCCCCTGAGATAGAAGACCAGGAAAAAAGAAATGCAATGAATAATCAAAAAAGGATCTTGATTTCTTTCCTCCATCCATATTCATACATATAGAATTCTTATCATGATTCATGAATTAATGCCTACCTAATTCTTTCTATTTATTGATATAATGAGTATTTTATTGAAAGATTCAGTTATTACCGAACAAAGGGAATAAAGGATAAGATCAATTCGGAAGCACCTTTTTGATTATTCTAGCAGACCGAATTCCATTGGTCTCATTTGGGGCTTTCCAATGTATCTTTACATTTTTGATGGCCATAGAGAAGCCGTATGAAGCTGAGGTTTCATGTACGGTTTTGAAATAGCGATGAAAACAGTGATGTTATTATCGACTATGATTATCTAACAGTTCAAGTACAGTTGATATAGTTGAAGCACAGTCCAAATATGGTCTTTGGGGGTGGAATCTGTGGCGTCAGCCTATAGGGTTTCTCGTTTTTCTCATTTCTTCTCTAGCCGAATGTGAGAGATTGCCCTTTGATTTACCAGAAGCAGAAGAGGAATTAGTAGCAGGTTATCAAACCGAATATTCGGGTATCAAATATGCTCTCTTTTATCTTGCTTCTTACCTCAATTTATTAGTTTCTTCATTATTTGTCACAGTTCTGTACTTAGGTGGGTGGAATTTTTGGATTCCGTACGTATACATTCCTGAACTTTTCGGAATCAATCAAATGGCTGCAATTTTTGGAATGACAATTGGTATCTTTATTACATTAGCTAAAGCTTATTTGTTTCTCTTTCTTTCTATCACAACAAGATGGACTTTACCTAGGATGAGAATAGATCAGTTATTAAATCTTGGATGGAAATTTCTTTTACCTATTTCTCTAGGTAATCTGTTATTGACAACTTCTTCTCAGCTTTTTTCATTATAAATAACAGAATACGATAACAAGATTTTCGATTCATAATCTCTCTCAAACAAGAAAAAGAAACTTCCATTTTTTCATGGATATTTACAATATGTTCCCTATGGTAACTGGGTTCATGAATTATGGCCAACAAACAATACAAGCTGCAAGGTACATTGGTCAAAGTTTCATAATTACCTTATCCCACACAAATCGTTTACCTGTCACTATTCAATATCCTTATGAAAAATTGATCATGTCAGAGCGTTTCCGGGGTCGAATCCACTTTGAATTTGATAAATGTATTGCTTGTGAAGTATGTGTTCGTGTATGCCCGATAGAACTACCCGTTGTTGATTGGAGATTGGAAAGAGATATTAAAAAGAAACAATTGCTTCATTATAGTATTGATTTCGGGGTTTGTATATTTTGTGGTAACTGTGTCGAGTATTGTCCAACAAACTGTTTATCAATGACTGAAGAATATGAACTTTCTACTTATGATCGTCATGAACTGAATTCTAATCAAATTGCTTTGGGTCGCTTACCAATCTCAATAATTGGAGATTACACAATTCAAACAATTATGAATTCGACTCAAATTCCAATAGACAAAGAGAAATCCTTTGATTCAAGAACGATTACTAATTATTAAGATTTTTTTGGATAGAAACCATCCATCCAATCTTTTTTTGGTTAGTCAGTAACTCATAAAAAAACTCATAACTATTGCTTATCGAGAATCACTGGTTGATTGAAATTGAGAATCTCTTTTTTTCGTCATTAGATGATTTCGAAATAGACAATTTCAACCACTATTCAAACTAGTGTTCAAATTAGCCGTTTTTAGGATAAAAAACTCTAATTCCATTAATCCATACTTCCATTTCATTCTATAGAAAAATGGATCGTAGACTATATTATATACAATAAATACAATAAAAAAATAGGGTAACCCCCTTTTTCTTTCCTGGACCATTTAGTAAGGTCATGAAATATTTCAAGTTCTTGATTTTTGTTTATACATAATGGATTTACCTGGAACATTACATGATATTCTTTTCGTATTCCTGGGATCAGTTCTTGTATTCGGGGGTATAGGGGTAGTATTATTTACCAATTCAATTTATTCTGCCTTTTCGTTGGGATTGGTTCTTGTTTGTATATCCTTATTCTATATTTCATTGAATTCCTATTTTGTAGCTGCCGCGCAGCTACTTATTTATGTGGGAGCCATAAATGTATTGATCATATTTGCTCTAATGTTCATGAATGGTTCAGAATATTCCAATGATTCCTATCTTTGGACCGTTGGAGATGGGCTTACTTCACTGATTTGTACAACTATTCTTTTTTCACTAATAACTACTATCCCAGATACCTCATGGTACGGAATTCTTTGGACTACAAGATCAAACCAAATTATAGAACAGGACCTCATAAATAACGTTCAACAAATTGGGATTCATTTAGCAATAGATTTCTTTCTTCCGTTTGAACTCATTTCTATAATTCTTTTAGTTTCCTTGATAGGTGCAATTACTATGGCTCGACAATAAGAAATAGTGAAAATGATTCCAAACTAAAAGAATTTTGGATTCTAAATAACATATAAAATCCAAATTCTTATTTGGAAATCAAAAAAAGAAAAATATAGTCAATTTTTGGAATCAAATCATAAAAAAAAATCGATCCAAAATATTTAGATAAATTGAAGAAAAATTTCTTTTAACGAAAAATTATAAATAAAAATTATAAATTATATAATTAATATTTAGAATTCATTCATTTTTTCTATTTTTTTGATTTTAGTGAGTCGGAAACAATTTTATTGAAAAATTGAAGAAATCAATTTCAATTTATTTCTTCATTTATTTTATCATATTTTATGAAATATATATATCAATATGCATGGATAATACCGTTTCTTTCACTTACAGTTCCTATATTAATAGGACTTATACTTTTACTTATTTCAACAGCAACAAGAAATACCCGTCGAATATGGTCTTTTATTAGTATTTTCTTCTTAAGTTTAATTATGATATTTTCATTCTATTTATCTATTCAAGAAATAAATGGAATTTTTATTCATCAGTATTTATGGTCTTGGACTATTAATAATGATTTTTCCTTAGAATTTGGATACTTAATTGATCCACTTACCTCAATTATGTTAATACTTATTACTACTATTGGCATAACAGTTCTTATTTATAGTGATAATTACATGTCTCATGATCAAGGATACTTAAGATTTTTTGTTTATTTAAATCTTTTTAATACTTCTATGTTAGGATTAATAACAAGTTCTAATTTAATACAAATTTATATTTTTTGGGAACTTGTGGGAATGTGTTCTTATTTATTAATAGGTTTTTGGTTTACTCGACCACGTGCAGCAAGTGCTTGCCAAAAAGCTTTTATAACCAATCGTGTAGGAGATTTTGGTTTATTATTAGGAATCTTAGGTTTTTATTGGATAACAGGTAGTTTTGAATTCCGAGATTTGTTTAAGATAACAAATAATTTTATTAATCAAAATGAAGTCAATTCTTTATTTCTAATTTTCTGCACTTTCTTATTATTTGTCGGTGCAATTGCTAAATCTGCACAATTCCCCCTTCACATATGGTTACCTGATGCCATGGAAGGACCTACCCCCATTTCTGCTCTTATACATGCTGCTACTATGGTAGCAGCAGGTATTTTTCTTATAGCTCGACTTTTTCCTCTTTTCTTAATTATACCTTATATAATGAATATTTTTTCTTTAATAGGTCTAATAACATTATTGTTAGGAGCTACTTTGGCTCTTGCTCAAAAAGACATTAAAAGAAGCTTAGCCTACTCTACAATGTCCCAGTTGGGTTATATTATACTAGCTCTAGGAATAGGTTCATATCGAACGGCTTTATTCCATTTGATAACTCATGCTTATTCTAAGGCCTTATTGTTTTTAGGATCTGGATCTATTATTCATTCAATGGAACCTATTATTGGATATTTACCAGAAAAAAACCAGAATATGATTCTTATGGGTGGTTTAAAAAAATATATTCCAATTACAAGAATTCTTTTTTTATTGGGTGCACTCTCTATCTCTGGTATTCCACCTCTTGCTTGTTTTTGGTCTAAAGATGAAATTCTTAATGAGAGTTGGTTATATTCCCCAATTTTTGGAGTAATAGTTTATTTGACAGCTGGACTCACTGCATTTTATATGTTTCGAGTATATTTACTTACTTTTGATGGATATTTACGTGTTCATTTTCAAAATTCTAGTAATACTAGAAGTAATTCATTTGATTCAATATCTTTATGGGGTAAAAATACATTGGATAAAATAAATACTAATTTTACTTTATCAAAAATAAATAATAAGGTTTCCTTTTTTTCAAAAGATAAAGAAAATAATATAAAAAGTAGAATCCACTACTTTTATAATTACTTTGAAAATAAATATATCTCCATATATCCTCATGAATTGGAGAATACTATGCTATATCCCCTTCTTCTATTAGTACTATTTACTTTATTTACTGGATTAATAGGAATTTCTTTTGATAAAAAAGGATTAGATCTTGATATATTATCAAAATGGTTAACTTTATCATCAAATCTTTTTGTTGAAAGTGCAAATTCTTATATAAATTCATATGAATTTTTTAAAAATGCAATAGTTTCAATAAGCATAGCAACTTTTGGACTATTAATAGCATATATTTTATACGGATCTGCCTATTCTTTTTCTCAGAATTTGAATTTTATTAATTTTTTTCTAAAAAGAAAAACAAGGCTTAAAAAAAAATTATTGGATCCAATTCAAAATATAATATATAATTGGTCATATAATCGTGGTTATATAGATGTTTTTTATACTCGAGTTTTTATCTTGGGTATAAGAAGGTTCAGTGAATTCATTGAATTTTTTGATCGATATATAATTGATCAAATTCCAAATGGAATTGGTGTTATCAATTTTTTTATAGGAGAAGTAATTAAATATATAGGAAATGGGAGGATTTCATCTTATTTCTTTTTCTATTTATCTTTTATATTAATATTTTTCTTCATTTTTCTATTTTAATTAAAATAATTTATATACATATTTTTTTATAAAAAACAATAATAAAAGAAAATTTTTATTCTTTTTAGTGTATTTTTTACTGAATCTATTTTTGATTTAATTCGAATTAAGTAAAATCTATTTCTATTTATATATAGTAAAAAGATCCATTTTGAACAAAACATGTCTTTCACATAAAATAATACAAAAAATAACCCACTTTCAATGGCAGTTCCAAAAAAGCGTACTTCTATGTCAAAAAAACGTATTCGTAGAAATATTTGGATAAAAAAAGGCTATTTAATCGCAAAAAAAGCTTCTTATTTATCAAAATTTACTTCTATGATAAATTCGGATAATATTATTCAAAAACAACGAAATAGGAATGTTCTAAATCGGAAAGTCTTTGGTTTTGGTTTTTTGTCTAAAAACCTATTTAATCAATAGATATAAACCAAAATATTATAGATTAAATAAAAACCAAATTGAAATAGTATTTTTTTTTTCGTTTTTGAATTAATTTCTATTTAATATTCATTAATATTAATGAAAATGAATTTAGAGATTTTTTCTCTTTTTGACTTTGTATTTTATATTGATTAATATTAATTTAGCTCAAATTAGTGTACAGATTATCTATTTTTTTATTTTTATTATATCGATAAAAAAATTTTTTATTTTTATAATAAATAATATATATTTCATTAATTTTAAGTACGTTTCAATATCAATTTTCACAATAGAAAAATATGAAAAAATTCTTTTTTTCTATTGTGAAAAATAGAATAAGAATATCATAGATTTTCGAGAAAAATTCTCATTTTTTGATTATATGTTTATCCAAAGTCTAAAAACGAATTGATTTCATAAATGTTATCATAGATTTTTAATGAGATGACTTTGGATTATTTTTATAATAAACACTATTGATTTTGTATTATATTTAACACATTAAATCATTTAAAAAGAAAATAAAATTGTTTTTATTTAATATGGATATCAAATTTCGATAAGATTCTAAAATGAATTATTAATTGTTGATTGTTTTTCCATTTTGGATTCAAATAGTTCATTCTTGACAATTCTTTATGAATTTATTATTATTTTAAATAAGCCGCCATGGTGAAATTGGTAGACACGCTGCTCTTAGGAAGCAGTGCTAAACGCATCTCGGTTCGAGTCCGAGTGGCGGCATGCTCTAAAAAAGATACAATAGATTCTAAAATGAAAATATAAAGTATAATATATTTAATAATTCTCAATTTGAGATTTTGTAATGAAAATTCTTTTATGATATTTACAACTTTAGAACATATATTAATTCATACTTCTTTTTCAATTGTTTCCGTTGTAATTATGATTTATGTGATAAGCTTACTAGTTCGTGAAATTGTTGAATTACATGATTCACCAGAAAAAGGGATGATAGCTACTTTTTTCTTTACATCTGGATTTTTAATTTTTCGTTGGATTTCCTTAGAAAATTTTCCATTAAGTAATTTATATGAATCTTTAATATTCCTTTCATGCAGTTTCTACATTATTCATAGGGTTTCGAAGGTTCGAGGTTATCAACATGAATTAAGCACAATAGCTACACCAAGTACCATTTTGACTCAGGGTTTTGCTACATCAATTCTTTCAACTGAAATGCATCAACCTGGAATATTAGTACCTGCTTTACAATCTCAGTGGTTAATGATGCACGTAAGTATGATGTTATTAAGTTACGCAGTGCTTTTATGCGGATCTTTATTATCCATTGCTCTTCTCGTTATTAGATTTCGAAAAAAGATGTATTCTTTTTATATTAGTAAAATGAATTATTGGAATGAAAAAACAAATATTTTTAAAAATACTCCTTTTTCTTTACTTCAAAATTATTATAAATATGAATTAATTGATCGTTTGGATTATTGGAGTTATCGTGTTATCAGTTTTGGCTTTACTTTTTTAAGCATCGGTATTCTTTGTGGAGCAGTATGGGCTAATGAAGCCTGGGGATCCTATTGGAACTGGGATCCAAAAGAAACTTGGGCATTTATTACTTGGACCATATTTGCAATTTATTTACATATTAGAACAAATTTTAATTGGAAAGGTAAAAATTCTGCACTTTTAGCCTCTATCGGATTTTTTCTTATTTGGATATGCTATTTTGGAATTAATCTTTTAGGAATAGGTTTACATAGTTATGGTTTATTCATTCAAATTAAGATTTAGTTTAATAAATTATATAAATATATATATCAATATATATATCTTAATACTTCATATATAAGATATATAATCTAAAAAATACCCTATAAGAAACTCTATATTATAATAATCAGAGTTGTTTTTATTAGTTTTTGAGAATCATTTAAATGATTCTCAAAAACTTAGGATGAATTCAGTTCTAATTTTTTTGTTTTCCAATTGAAACTTTTTAATTTTTTTATTATGGAATAAAAAAACCTTAATTAAAATCAAAAAATGACAAGATATATTTTTTTATTCTCAATAAAAGACGACTATCTATGATAATAATTGAACAAGATAGTTTGTACTGTCTCAACCGATAGTGAAAGAAAAAAATCAGGATAAATACCAATTCCTATTATTGGAAAGAAAAGACAGATTGAAAGAAAGAATTCTCGTGGTCCTGAATCAGAATTAAAAAAATGAGAGTTTGGAACATAAAATAACTTATATCCATAGAACATCTGCCGTAACATAGATAATAAGTAAATAGGAGTTAATATTATTCCAATAGCTATTACTGAAGTAATTAGAATTTTAGGCATTAAAAGAAATTTTTCATTAGTAATAAATCCTAAGAAGATTACAAATTCTGCAATAAAACCGCTCATTCCTGGTAATGCAAGAGAAGCCATCGAGAAACTACTGAACATAATAAATATCTTGGGCTTTGATATCGCTAGCCCTCCCATTTCTTCAAGATAAACAAGATGCATTCTATCACAACTCGTTCCTACCAAGAAAAAAAGTGCAGCACCAATAAATCCATGAGAAAGTATTTGTAAAATGGCGCCATTAAGTCCTGTATCAGTTATAGAACCAATTCCTATAATTATGAAACCCATATGAGATATAGAAGAGTATGCTATTCTCTTTTTTAAGTTTCGTTGACCAATAGAGGTTAAAGCTCCATAAATAACTTGTATCATTCCTATTATTACCAAATAAGGACAAAATATAGAATGAGCTCGGGGTAATAATTCCATATTGATCCGAATTAATCCATACGCCCCCATTTTTAATAAAATACCGGCTAATAACATACATGTACTGTAATGTGCTTCGCCATGAGTATCCGGTAACCATGTGTGTAGGGGTATAACTGGCAATTTGACAGTATACGCAATAAGAAAACCAAAGTAGAATATTATTTCTAACCAAACAGGATACAATTGATTGGTTAATCTTTCAAAATGGAATGTTGGTTTATTTGAACCATATAAACCAATACTTAAAATTCCTATTAACAAGAAAATAGAACCCCCTGCCGTATACAAAATAAATTTAGTAGCTGAGTAAAGACGTTTCTTCCCCCCCCACATTGATAAAAGTAGGTAAACAGGAATTAATTCTAATTCCCACATTATAAAAAAAAGTAAAAGGTCTTGAGAAGAAAATAATCCTATTTGACCACTATACATTGCTAGCATTAGAAAGTAGAATAACTGAGGACTTCGAGTAACTGGCCAAGCCGCTAAATTGGCTAAAGTAGTAATAAATCCTGTCAGTAAAATAGGTCCTATAGAAAGCCCATCAATTCCTAACCTCCAGTGAAAATCAAATATATCTATCCATTTGAAATCTTCCTTTAATTGGATTAATGTATCATCAAATTGAAAATGATAAGAGAATACATAAGCTATTAGAAGAAGTTCTAGTAAACATATACATAGACTATACCATCGATATATCTTATTCCCTTTATGAGGAAAAAAGAAAATAAAGCAACCTGCAAAAATGGGAAAAATAACAAGTAGTGTTAAGTACGGAAAATAGATCATGATAAAGACGTGATACATTTTGACCAGAGAAACCCATGTTCAAAATAATCAAATTCATCAAATACGGGCTTTTTCGATAAATAGGAATCAAATGAATGATTCAAGTGGAAGTTTTATTTGTAACGTATCAATAACCTAGAGCCATACTACGAGTTGTTTCAGGTCCTAAATAAACACGGATACTTAAAAAATCTGTTGGACAAGCAGATTCACACCTTTTACAACCTACACAATCCTCAGTTCTTGGTGCGGAAGCAATTTGTTTTGCTTTACATCCATCCCAAGGTATCATTTCCAATACATCTGTAGGACAAGCTCGCACACATTGAGTACACCCTATACAGCTATTATAAATTTTGACTGAATGTGACATTTGATCCCCAAATTTTAGTTTTGAATATAAAGATTTTTCGATCTGGTCAAAATAACTAAATAAATCCATTTTATTAGAAATACCAGATCAAGCAGTGGTTTATAAAAAATTGAACAACCAATATAATGAAATCTCTTTCTAAAAAAGGCTAAAAGACTTTGAATTTCATCTCAATAGCTACCGAATTTTAGATACTATGTTAATTTATTCAGCAATTGGCTATAATTACTTTATTTAATATAATATATTCAACTAAAAATTTCAATAAATAATTCAATTAGAATCGAAAGTTAAAGAAGAAAATGAAAATAAAAAACTAAGAAATTGAGAATATTTTTTGATCTTTTTTTCTTTTTAATGTATTCTAATATATCTTTTTTATTGAAATAATTTCTCTATATAATTTATGTATATGATAAATATAACTAATTATTCAATAAATTAGATTGATTTATATTAACAGATTTTCGATTACGATGAATAGATGAAATAATTGCTAGTCCAATGGCGGATTCAGCAGCTGCAATAGCCATAACAAAAATAGAAAAAATATCTCCTTTTAACTGCCGATTATCAAATATATTCGAAAGTATTATTAAATTTAAATTAATCGAATTTATTATAAGCTCAAGACATATAAGTGCTCTAATCATACTTCGACTTGTGATTAATCCATAAATACCGATGGAAAATAAATAGATACTTAAAAAAAATATATGTTCAAACATTATTGATTAATTCCTTATTTTTGGTTATTTATCTTTAGTTATCCATTTTTCGTTAAAAGAAATTTTTCTTCAATTTATCTAAATATTTTGGATCGATTTTTTTTTATGATTTGATTCCAAAAATTGACTATATTTTTCTTTTTTTGATTTCCAAATAAGAATTTGGATTTTATATGTTATTTAGAATCCAAAATTCTTTTAGTTTGGAATCATTTTCACTATTTCTTATTGTCGAGCCATAGTAATTGCACCTATCAAGGAAACTAAAAGAATTATAGAAATGAGTTCAAACGGAAGAAAGAAATCTATTGCTAAATGAATCCCAATTTGTTGAACGTTATTTATGAGGTCCTGTTCTATAATTTGGTTTGATCTTGTAGTCCAAAGAATTCCGTACCATGAGGTATCTGGGATAGTAGTTATTAGTGAAAAAAGAATAGTTGTACAAATCAGTGAAGTAAGCCCATCTCCAACGGTCCAAAGATAGGAATCATTGGAATATTCTGAACCATTCATGAACATTAGAGCAAATATGATCAATACATTTATGGCTCCCACATAAATAAGTAGCTGCGCGGCAGCTACAAAATAGGAATTCAATGAAATATAGAATAAGGATATACAAACAAGAACCAATCCCAACGAAAAGGCAGAATAAATTGAATTGGTAAATAATACTACCCCTATACCCCCGAATACAAGAACTGATCCCAGGAATACGAAAAGAATATCATGTAATGTTCCAGGTAAATCCATTATGTATAAACAAAAATCAAGAACTTGAAATATTTCATGACCTTACTAAATGGTCCAGGAAAGAAAAAGGGGGTTACCCTATTTTTTTATTGTATTTATTGTATATAATATAGTCTACGATCCATTTTTCTATAGAATGAAATGGAAGTATGGATTAATGGAATTAGAGTTTTTTATCCTAAAAACGGCTAATTTGAACACTAGTTTGAATAGTGGTTGAAATTGTCTATTTCGAAATCATCTAATGACGAAAAAAAGAGATTCTCAATTTCAATCAACCAGTGATTCTCGATAAGCAATAGTTATGAGTTTTTTTATGAGTTACTGACTAACCAAAAAAAGATTGGATGGATGGTTTCTATCCAAAAAAATCTTAATAATTAGTAATCGTTCTTGAATCAAAGGATTTCTCTTTGTCTATTGGAATTTGAGTCGAATTCATAATTGTTTGAATTGTGTAATCTCCAATTATTGAGATTGGTAAGCGACCCAAAGCAATTTGATTAGAATTCAGTTCATGACGATCATAAGTAGAAAGTTCATATTCTTCAGTCATTGATAAACAGTTTGTTGGACAATACTCGACACAGTTACCACAAAATATACAAACCCCGAAATCAATACTATAATGAAGCAATTGTTTCTTTTTAATATCTCTTTCCAATCTCCAATCAACAACGGGTAGTTCTATCGGGCATACACGAACACATACTTCACAAGCAATACATTTATCAAATTCAAAGTGGATTCGACCCCGGAAACGCTCTGACATGATCAATTTTTCATAAGGATATTGAATAGTGACAGGTAAACGATTTGTGTGGGATAAGGTAATTATGAAACTTTGACCAATGTACCTTGCAGCTTGTATTGTTTGTTGGCCATAATTCATGAACCCAGTTACCATAGGGAACATATTGTAAATATCCATGAAAAAATGGAAGTTTCTTTTTCTTGTTTGAGAGAGATTATGAATCGAAAATCTTGTTATCGTATTCTGTTATTTATAATGAAAAAAGCTGAGAAGAAGTTGTCAATAACAGATTACCTAGAGAAATAGGTAAAAGAAATTTCCATCCAAGATTTAATAACTGATCTATTCTCATCCTAGGTAAAGTCCATCTTGTTGTGATAGAAAGAAAGAGAAACAAATAAGCTTTAGCTAATGTAATAAAGATACCAATTGTCATTCCAAAAATTGCAGCCATTTGATTGATTCCGAAAAGTTCAGGAATGTATACGTACGGAATCCAAAAATTCCACCCACCTAAGTACAGAACTGTGACAAATAATGAAGAAACTAATAAATTGAGGTAAGAAGCAAGATAAAAGAGAGCATATTTGATACCCGAATATTCGGTTTGATAACCTGCTACTAATTCCTCTTCTGCTTCTGGTAAATCAAAGGGCAATCTCTCACATTCGGCTAGAGAAGAAATGAGAAAAACGAGAAACCCTATAGGCTGACGCCACAGATTCCACCCCCAAAGACCATATTTGGACTGTGCTTCAACTATATCAACTGTACTTGAACTGTTAGATAATCATAGTCGATAATAACATCACTGTTTTCATCGCTATTTCAAAACCGTACATGAAACCTCAGCTTCATACGGCTTCTCTATGGCCATCAAAAATGTAAAGATACATTGGAAAGCCCCAAATGAGACCAATGGAATTCGGTCTGCTAGAATAATCAAAAAGGTGCTTCCGAATTGATCTTATCCTTTATTCCCTTTGTTCGGTAATAACTGAATCTTTCAATAAAATACTCATTATATCAATAAATAGAAAGAATTAGGTAGGCATTAATTCATGAATCATGATAAGAATTCTATATGTATGAATATGGATGGAGGAAAGAAATCAAGATCCTTTTTTGATTATTCATTGCATTTCTTTTTTCCTGGTCTTCTATCTCAGGGGAGAAAAAAATAAAGGATTAATTCGTTCTTGATAGTCATTTCTTGAATCAGTGAATAGGAGCATACTCTAGATCGGAATCGTAGGAAAGTACTACTTCATCATTTCTACCAATTGAAAGTCCTTATTATGATTCATTTTATGTAGAAAAACCTGTCTTTTGATACCTTACATTATCTCTATTACTAATCCTTTGTGTACCTTGGTGTTCCTAACTGTCCACTGACTTTTGATTGATCCCCGGTATAGTAATACATAGGAGACAGTAGTAAAAACTCCATACAGTTGATCTTTTTTTTTGCACCCGCTTCAAGATATGATGACTAATCAAAAAATCACAATTTTGGGGTAAACAGTTTCAACTGCTTATGTTTATTTCAACTTGATTCTTGTACATAGGGAATGAGATTTTTTCTTCTCACTACAAATTGATAAGCTGTTTTGTTTCACTCATATAACTATCTGGTTTAACTCATCAACCCGAATGCTGAATCCAAAATGAAAATATCTATTCAATACATTGAACCTCTTTTTTTGCTTTGATTTCTAGAAGAAAGAGAAGTCAACGCTCATATTTCAACGAATCACACGTAGAGATATTGATAATACACATAGAGTTAATGGTATTTCATAACTAATAGATTGAGCAGCAGCTCGTAGACCACCTGAAAAAGAATATTTATTATTCGACCCATATCCTGACATAAGAAGACCGATAGGAGCAATACTTGAAATGGCGATCCATAAAAAAACACCTATACTGAGATCGCCTAAAACAAGACGATAGCCAAAAGGAATTACTAAATAGCTTAGTAAAACTGATATGACTGCTATAGAGGGTCCGACACTAAACAAACGAATATCTCCTCGAGATGGGAGGAGGTCCTCTTTCAAAAGTAGTTTAGTCCCATCTGCTATAGCTTGAAGAATTCCCAACGGACCAGCATATTCAGGCCCAATACGTTGTTGTATCGCTGCAGATATTTTCCTTTCTAACCAAACAATTACTAGTACCCCTATTATAATTCCCAATATCAGGCTCAAAATGGGTACAATCCATATCAGTCCATAGACTTCTTTGAAAAATTCCGATGTAGAAAAAGAATTGATAGTTTCTACTTCTGTCGTATCAATTATCATTTCAACGATCAACTTCTCCCATAATGATATCTATACTACCTAATATCGTCATGATATCAGCCAATTTCATTCTTTTAACTAGCTGAGGAAGAATTTGCAAATTGAGAAAACCGGGTGGACGAATTTTCCATCTCCAGGGGAAAACACTATTATCTCCTATCAAATAAATTCCTAATTCCCCTTTTGGGGCTTCCACTCTCACATAAAGTTCTTGTTTCGACAATTCCAAATTGGGTGAGGGTTTTTTACTTAGAAATCTATATTCAAAATCATTCCATTTGGAATTCTTTGCTCTATCAAAGCGTCGGACTTCTAAATTCTCATAGGGTCCTCCAGGAATTCCTTCTAGAGCCTGTTGAATCATTTTGATGGATTCCCTCATTTCACCAATTCGTACTAAATAACGAGCTAATGAATCCCCTTCTTTTTGCCATTGGACTTCCCAATCAAATTCATTGTAACACTCATAATGATCAACTTTACGAAGATCCCATGGGATTCCAGAAGCTCGTAACATTGGCCCTGATAAACCCCAATTTACTGCTTCTTCTCCACCAATAATACCCACTCCTTCAACTCGTTCCAAAAAAATGGGATTCCGTGTAATAAGTTTTTGATATTCAACAACTCCTGTTAAAAAAGAATCACAGAAATCGAAACATTTCTCTATCCATCCATAAGGTAGATCAGCAGCTACTCCTCCGATGCGGAAATAATTATGCATCATTCGCATACCTGTGGCGGCTTCGAATAGATTGTATATCAATTCTCTTTCTCTGAAAATATAGAAAAAAGGAGTTTGTGCACCGATATCTGCCATAAAAGGCCCAAGCCATAACAAATGCGAAGCTATACGGCTCAATTCCAGCATAATGACTCTGATATAGCTAGCTCTTTGAGGTACTTGAACATTTTCCAATTGTTCTGGTGCATTTACGGTTATTGCCTCTGTGAACATGGTAGCTAAATAATCCCACCGTGTTACATAAGGTAGATATTGTATAATTGTTCGGTTTTCCGCTATTTTTTCCATTCCTCTGTGTAAATAGCCCAATATGGGTTCACAATCAATAACATCTTCACCATCGAGAGTAAGGATCAGTCGCAGAACACCATGCATTGATGGGTGGTGAGGACCCATATTGATTATCATGAGATCTTTTCTTGTAACCGGTACAGTCATATCTTTTCTTCCTGAATTCATTATTCTATGAATTCCTCAAAGTGAGGCTCATCAAAATGAAAAATCGAATACTACTAAAAAAAATTCAAACAATGAAATTAACGAATTTGTGGCTCCCGAATATCCAACTGATCAATTAATTTATTATAACGTACTCGATTTTTCTTTGACAAATAAGCCAGCAACCGTTGACGTTTTCCCAGAATTCTTCGTAGACCCCTTTCCGATAAGAAATCTTTTTTGTGTAATTCTAAATGTGAAGTAAGTCTCCGTATCTTATTGGTGAAACTGAATACTTGAAATTCAACAGAACCCTTGTTTTCTTCTTTTTCTTCTTGTGGAATATTGGAAATGAATGAATTTTTGACCATAAATAACACAATTTTTCTATCTTTTTTCTTTCTTTTTCATGGATGATTTTTCCGATTAGGAAAAATAGCAAAATAATAATTATGCCAGTTATTGGAATCTAGTACACACCAAAATTGGGATTTATTCATATACTACTTTGTGATTCTATCCAAATGGAATTCTCAAAATAAAATGATTTTGAGAAAGAAAAAACTGGAAGTAATGAGCCTACCAATAAAGAGAGGGGGCTCATTACTTCATTTCAATTCCATAAGAAATACAAAAGAAAATCATCATTTTTCTAGGGTTGTTACTCACTTAGAAAATATCCTAATATCAAGAGATTCTTTCAACTCTTTCTCTCGGAGATGCTGATATGCGATTTTGTAAAACGGCATTTTACAATCTACAATGCCGATTTTTTTAACTAAAATCAACCTTTCGATTTCGCGTGGGTTTTTGAAGCTATTGAACTTTTCTTCCTCATGTTTCTTGATTTCCGCTTCAAGTTCGTCGATTTCCCGAAAATACCGACCCAGTCTATATTCAAGGTAACTTACATAAGATCCCCATTTGTCATCTTGATACGCTTCTCTGTTTCTTATCTTTTCTAAATTGTTCTCAAAATGAAGATTGATTTCTTCCGTGCCATTAAGACCTCGTTCTGATTCATTGTGCCAATTCCAAATCCGAGGATTTGTGTCTTCTCGTTGCCCATAGGTTGGTTTGATTGTCTATTTTTTTGATATATATATAAGGTATCCTCCGGATAATGAAAATCGAAGCAATTTGATGTCTGACTGCCTATATGACCAATCGATAGAAATACTCCAACATTATACCTTTAGCATATATAGAATATATGACATTAGATAGATATCATATTCATGGAATACGATTCACTTGAAAGACGCCTTGATGGTGAAATGGTAGACACGCGAGACTCAAAATCTCGTGCTCACGAGCATGGAGGTTCGAGTCCTCTTCAGGGCATAATATTGAGAATGCTCGTTGAATGAGCATTCTCAATAACAGATTTAAGATAATAAAATGGAACTTGAACTATTCTATTCTTGTTCAGGAAGAATAGTTCGAATATCGAGTTCCTTTTTCAGAATCGTCTCCATTGTGACTACACATTGATAAAACCGCTTGGTTTGATCGGATGCTAAGCTATTTTCCTGTTTTAGGTCAATTTGACACCCAAAGAGGATTGCAATCTTCAAATCGAGCATTGCAATCCGCTGAAAGATAATGATTCGCTGCATTTATCGAATCTCTTGAGAGGTCTGGACCACCCGCAGATTTTCTTCTGCTTTGCGGATTTTCCTCTTATGCTCTGAAACCTCTGGAAGCATTTCTTCATGATCAGAAGGGAGAGAGGACCCAATTTCCCATGCGCGACCGGGATATCTCCTGAATATCTTGATAAAATCGTGTTCCAGAGCCCAATACCAATAGAATAATCCTTGGTCAAAACACCCCATCTGAAGATGGACTTCCTTTTCCTCTATTAGTCCCTTCGAAAGACTTTGTCTGATCAATTCTTCCAATGTCTCTCTCAACAAGATGTATTCATCCTCCAGTCTGGCGAGTTTTTTTTTCTTTGTTGGAATTGCAAACACGCTTCCCGATCTAGACCCAATCTTTCGTGTATTATCATCATAATTGATCCAACGACGCGCATTGTCATCATAATTGATCCAACGACGCGTAGTGTCATCTCCATTAGGGGAGATTGGATCACTTCCATCTGGGTGGGGTGATTTAAATAGAATTAGTCTTGTGGACATTCTTTTCGGGCTGCTGCCGAATATGCTGCTTCTGTTTCTGAACATGGACCCCCCTTTCTCTTCCTAAAGTGCAAGTATTCGGTATGTACGAAATCACATTAATATTCTATTTTTGAATCAAAAAACTATGCAGTTTACTTTCACACCTTGGAACTCCAATAAAACGTTTCGTGGAGATCTTCGAGAACAATACCGAGGAAACCTTTATATCATCGGCGCCATAGGAATCGGCGAAGCTTCCTCCAAATAGCCACGAAAGTGTCAGGACCGATCGACACGACTATCCTTATCCTTACCCTCCCCCAGAAGATGGTGGTATTCCATCTCACTCTCCAAACAGTATACATTGGAATTTCTTTCGGCTGCATTTCCAAAAATCCTATTTGGATCCAAAATTGGATGAGCCATTTGGAAAGATCTAAATAAAAAGAAGCAAGCCATTTGCATGCGAATAGAACCAGATCGACTCCCACCATCAGCAGGTCATAAACGGTTTGCGGGAAGCAAATTGTTATGACTACTGCAATATAAAGCGAACCCAGCAGACGCCTATGGTAGATCATCGGTAACCATAGGGTTTTTTCGAGCCAATCTTCCAACAAGGTATACATGAAAATGAATGAAAAAACGACAACAGGCCACCAGATGATCGGCAGCGTCTCTATTAAGTGTTTGAAAGGATTATGTATGGCCCTCATATAGAAACCTCCTAGGTGCAACTAAAAGAAAAAAATAGTTAGTGATATTGAATTTTCCAGAATTATAGTAAATAAGAAAGTGAATGAGATTCGAATCTTGTAAAGTTCTTAGTATGAGTATTTGATTACGATCTTTCGGAATCAAACGATGAAATCGCAATAACACAAAATGGATTCATTTCAAGTTCTTAGTATGAGTATTTGATTCCGATCTTTCGTAATCAAACCATGAAATCGCCATAATTCACTAAGAAGACCTTTTCAAAGAAATCGTAGTACAATAATGCATTGCATGTCCCATAATAAGTCCCATTCTTCTACCCTTTACCGGGGACGACTATATAATACCTTCACACCATAATTGAAGTAACGAGCCTCCCAATAAGGGAGGGAGGCTCATTACTTCAAGTTTTGTGGCCGGCTCCTTACTGAAAATATCATGAACGGTGGAGGTGGAGCATGTCTAATCCGAATCGGTACCCTCCCAACCGGCCTGGATCTCTCGTAATAACAACAAGAATTCTTCCCCTGCCTTCAACTTGTCTATGTCTTTATAGATATTGGGATTCCGTGGTTGATTAGGATCCCTTTCTATAAAAACAGATATTACTCCCAAAACCTGCTCTGTCCTGGACTGACTGACATTCATACGACTAACTTTTCATTCTGGTTCTCCCTCGATTCTAGCTCTTAACCACTGGACGATCAAGGGAGCTTCGGTCATCAGGCAAAGCAAATCCGGTCCTCCACTGAAATATTTGTGGAAGTTTTTGTGGAAGTTATTGTTATTTATTGGTCCCATATGCAGAGTTCTCTTAAAAAATAGAAAAATTTTACTTTGTATTTGTTTTCCATTCAATTCGATAATATACGAGAAAATCACAAACAGACATGACTGTCAAGTAGTTTTCTCGATACCTTCTAGAATCTAAGAATCAATTCTGCATCTATTTTCAAACAGAATTTGATACAAGAAGATCTTTTGCAATAGAAACAAAGATAGGTCTCCTAAGGGTCAAAGCCTTTCATTCCATTCTTTATTCTTTTAGTAAGAACTAATCCACTAATAATTCGAACGAATCCATAGAAGAATTACTAGAATGGTGAATTTTTTCTCTTTGTTATTTCTAGTATATTACTTTCTTGTAAGTATGGGCGGATAGCGGGAATCGAATCCGTGCTTTCTCCTTGGCAAAGAGGGATTTGACAATTCGACTCGACTCTCCCCGCTCCGAGTAGGATTCGAACCCGCGTCTTATACTTGGCAAAGATATATTTGACCACTCGGCTCGGATCTCCCCGCTCCAAGTAGGATTCGAACCCGCGTCTTATACTTGGTAAAGATATATTTGACCATTCGGCTCGGATCTCCCCGCTCCAAGTAGGATTCGAACCCGCGTCTTATACTTGGTAAAGATATATTTGACCATTCGACTCGGATCTCCCCAAGTAGGATTCGAACCTACGACCTATCGGTTAACAGCCGACCGCTCTACCACTGAGCTACTGAGGAACAAGGGTAGATCCTACCTTGAATACTTGTACTTGCTCTGCTATTCTGCCCAAGCTTA